ATGTATTTAGTACATGCTATCTATAGGGAGAGAATTTCATAAGTAAGATTTTAGTATTGTTAGAGTAGCTTTCGTGTAGTTGTTTAGTACTTGGGAAATTGGGGTGTAAAGTGAGGAGTAATATTAATAATTTAGTAGGGAAAAGTCATGTTGAGATATTAAATTTGTAGATGGAAAAAGCTTGTCTATTTTGAATATCCCAATAGAATAGTTTGTTGGTAGGTGAATTTTATGTTGCGTTAGGCTTGAATCGACTATATAATAATTCTTGTTTTAGGGGTTTGGCAAGATTAAACGTTTATATAGTCCATGGCTTAACGGGGGGTAGGGGGGGTTTGTTAAGAGTAGCTTGTTGGTTAACAGCGCGTATACGTGTATACGTGTATACGTGTATACGTGTATACGTGTATACGTGTATACGTGTATACGTGTATACGTGTATACGTGTATACGTGTATACGTGTATACGTGTATACGTGTATACGTGTATACGTGTATACGTGTATACGTGTATACGTGTATACGTGTATACGTGTATACGTGTATACGTGTATACGTGTATACGTGTATACGTGTATACGTGTAGTTATGTCCCGTTACCATTGACTGACATACACCTTACTCAATTATGGGGAGTATTACATTTCAATTTAAGTCCAGCTACAGTTTATTTGACTGTGACGAGGCCTCTACGGCCATAGCTGAGTCATAGCATCCCTAAAATTAAAAAAATACCAAATGAATGACAGCACAGTTATGTGTGAGCATGGGCTGATTAGTAATTAGTCCATCGAGATGTCTTATTTAAGAGGAAAGAATAAGCGGTTGTCAATTTATGGCCCTGAAGAAAGAACCAGATGTCTGATAAAGTTCATTTATTAGCTACCCCCAAGTTTTATGGGCCCGGAGCAAGATTAATGGATCCTTTTTACAAGGGTTGCTGATTTCACGTGAGTTGGTTATTAAAAAATAACCCGTTATCTGGTGGACTTAGATGAAGGTCCAATCATTGATTTACAGTTTTATGATTTTTATGGTTTGGGTCTTGTTAAGTTAGGAGATTGTACTTATGTGGAATTCAGACTTTCATGGTTGTGTTAATAGTCATGTGGATGAATCTGGTATGTAATAGTATTTAATTTGTATGTCTATTATGAATGAATTATTATGTACTTGCTTATATGTATGGGGACATTATATTAATGCACGACGTACATAGGGTTGGTTAAGTAGTGAAATGGTATTGTAGTGAAATGAATTATTTACTGTTCATTCATTTAATGTGATACTGGGATTTGGGTTGTTATTTTTAATTCTCATAGATAGATAGTTCAAGGAATAGTTTAATATGAGAATACCAGCTTTGGGTGTTGGTGGTGGGGCTAGTGCTTCTTCCTTGAATGTCTCAGGGGGTTTTAGGTTCCCATTACTGGTTTACAAGACCAGGGTAATTATTATACTACAGAGACTCTTCATTTAAGGAGTTTATTTTCTACTAGGCTGGCTAGTGGTATTATAATGAGGATAAGTGAAAAGTATAAGATTGATGCTAATTGGCCGATAATGATAAATGGATGTTCTACTGGCTGGCCTCCGATTCATGTTAGAATGAATAGGTCAGCTACTAGTAATCAGAATAGACATTGGCTAATGGGTCGGAATATTATGCTCCGTTGTTTTGAAGTGTGTAGAAATGGTATTAATGCTAGGATTAAGATTGAAAATACGAGGGCTAGTACACCTCCTAGTTTATTAGGGATGGAACGTAGGATGGCGTATGCAAATAAAAAATATCATTCTGGTTTAATGTGGGGTGGTGTGTTTAGTGGGTTAGCTGGAATATAGTTGTCTGGGTCTCCTAACAGATCGGGTGAAAACAGTACTAAAGATGATAGGGCTAAAATTAAGATTAATGCTCCTAAGATATCTTTAATAGTGTAGTATGGGTGGAATGGAATTTTGTCTGTGTCTGATGAAAGTCCTGATGGATTGTTAGAGCCTGTTTCATGTAGAAATAGTAAATGTACTCCTGCTAGGGCTGCAATAATAAATGGTAAGATGAAGTGAAAAGCAAAAAATCGTGTAAGTGTTGCTTTATCTACGGAAAATCCCCCTCAAATTCATTCTACTAGGTCTGTTCCGATGTATGGGATGGCTGACAGTAAATTTGTAATTACAGTAGCACCTCAAAAGGATATTTGACCTCATGGTAGAACATACCCTATGAATGCGGTGGCTATTACGGCGAATAGTAAGACGACTCCAATGTTTCAGGTTTCTATAAATATATAAGACCCATAATAGAGGCCTCGTCCTACATGTAAGAACAAGCAGATAAAGAATATTGATGCACCGTTTGCGTGTAAGTATCGAATAAGTCAGCCGTAGTTGACGTCCCGGCAGATGTGGGTTACGGATGAGAAAGCTGTTATTGTGTCTGAGGTATAGTGTATTGCTAGAAATAGTCCTGTTAAGATTTGTAAGATTAGGCAGATTCCAAGTAATGATCCGAAATTTCATCATGATGAGATATTTGATGGTGCTGGTAGGTCAATAAATGAGTTGTTAACAATTTTTATTAGTGGGTGTGTCTTTCGAATATTTGTCATTAGGATTCTTGTAGTTGAATTACAACGATGATTTTTCATGTCATTGGTCATGGTTAAATTCCATGCGAGAATAATGATAACATATATTGTGTTTATTTTAAGTACTATTTTGGTGGTGAGTTTTGTTGGTTTTTCTTCTAAGCCTTCTCCTATTTATGGTGGATTAGGATTGATTGTTGGTGGTGGGGTTGGGTGTGGGATTGTATTAAATTATGGTGGTTCATTTTTAGGATTAATGGTGTTTTTAATCTATTTAGGTGGTATATTGGTTGTATTTGGTTATACAACTGCTATGGCTATGGAGGAGTATCCAGAGGTTTGAGTCTCTAATAAGACTGTGCTTAGTTTATTTGTACTTGGAATATTAACTGAACTTTTATTTGTTGGTTATTGTATTAGTGATGAGAAGTTAGAGATTGTTTTGAATTTTAATGGGCAAGGAGATTGGGTAATTTATGATACTGGAGATTCTGGATTCTTTAGTGAAGAAGCTATGGGAATTGCAGCTTTATATAGTTATGGTACTTGATTGGTTATTGTAACCGGGTGGTCTTTGGTTATCGGAGTTTTGGTAGTTATGGAGATTACTCGTGGAAATTAAATAATATTAGGGTTAAAGTTAGAGTGATTAAGAATGATAAAAAGTATAATTTTACTAGGCCTTTTTGATTTGATACTATTGTTGAGGCTATTAGTTGTAGATGAGATGTTATTTTTGGAATGGTAGCTTCTATTCATGTGAGGTCTAGGAGTATTGAAGCTGATTTTTGGCTTAAGTTTAGGCTTATTGTAGGTAATAATCGGTGGATGATCATAGGGAAAAATCCTAATTGATTTGAGAATTTATGGATGTTGCTTATATGTGGATATTTTAGGTATTGTGTTATTGTGTTAAGTTCCAGTGCTAGTGTAAATCCTAGGACTGTTACCATAAGAGCTGTTAGTTTGAGATAATAAGGTATTGTTATTTGTGGAATAGTTATTGGGGTTAGGTTATTTGAAATTAGGAACCCAGCGAAAATGCTTCCTAAAAGTAGGCGTTTGATTGGGTTTATTAAGAGTGGATTATTTTCATTAATTAAGATTATTGTTGGGAAGCGTGGTTGTCCTAAAAGTGCAAAAAATATAATTCGAGTGCTGTATACGGCTGTTAGGGAGGTTGCGATTAGTGTAATTAGTAGGGCTCAGGCGTTGGTATACGACGTGTTAGCTGCTTCGATGATTAGGTCTTTGGAATAGAATCCTGTAAGAAATGGCATTCCTGTTAGTGCGAGGCTTCCAATAATTAAGGCTGTTGTTGTAAAAGGTATTGCTTTGAATAGGCCTCCTATTTTTCGGATATCTTGTTCATCATTAAGGTTGTGGATAATTGACCCGGAGCACATAAATAGCATGGCTTTAAAAAAGGCGTGTGTGCAGATATGTAGGAATGCTAGGTGTGGTTGGTTAAGTCCAATTGTCACTATTATTAGACCTAGTTGGCTTGAAGTTGAAAATGCTACAATTTTTTTAATATCGTTTTGTGTAAGAGCACAGATAGCTGTAAATAATGTAGTTATTGCTCCTAGACTTAGGGTTAGTGTTTGGATTGTTAGGTTGTTTTCTATTAGTGGGTAGAATCGAATTAGTAGAAAGACTCCTGCTACAACTATTGTGCTTGAGTGCAGTAGTGCTGATACAGGGGTTGGGCCTTCTATGGCAGATGGTAGCCATGGGTGTAAGCCAAATTGGGCTGATTTTCCAGTTGCTGCCAGGAGTAAGCCTAAAAGTGGTAAGATGTCTTGTCCTGTGTTTGTAATAAAGATTTGTTGTAATTCTCAGGAGTTAGAGTTAAATAGGAACCATGCTATGGAGAGAACAAATCCAATGTCTCCAATTCGGTTATATAAAATAGCTTGTAAAGCTGCAGTATTAGCATCAGCTCGTCCATATCATCAGCCGATGAGAAGAAAGGATATGATTCCTACACCTTCTCAGCCGATGAAGAGTTGAAAGAGGTTGTTTGCTGTTACTAAGATTAATATGGTAATTAAAAATATTAATAAATACTTAAAAAAACGATTAATGTTCGGATCAGAGTGTATATATCATATTGAGAATTCTATAATAGATCAGGTAACGAATAGTGCTACTGGTATAAATACTATGGAGAAATAGTCTAATTTTAGGCTGATGGATAGTTTTACGGAGTTAATGGTTATTCAGTGTCAGTTAGAAATTACACTTTCTTGGCCTGAGTAGATAAATAGTAAGGCTGGAATTATGCTAATTATGAAGGCATATGAAATGGTGGTTTTTACGTAGGCAGGGAAGGTGTCTTTTTTATAATTGTTTGTTAGGGTTATTATTACTGGAATAATGAGGATTAGTAGTGATAGTGATAGGGACGATGTTAGTAGGTTAATTACTTTTATTTGGAGTTGCACCAAGTTTTTGGTTCCTAAGACCAACGGATTACTTCTATCCTATAAAAGTTGTGAGGAAGCCATATGATTATATATGGAGACATGAATTAGCAGTTCTTGTCGTAAACTTCCTCGGTAAATAAGGAGTTATAATTTCCTGTTTTTAGACTCACAATCTAATGTTTTGATTAAACTATATTTACAGTATATAAAACCCAAAATAATTTTTGGGTTAAGTGTAAGAAGGAGTAGCGGGGTTATATGAAGTGCTATAAGGGCGTGTTCTCGTGTGAAAGTTGGATTAATGTTAATGATGTGGTGGGTGTATTTTCCTCGTTGGGTTTGGATCAGTATATAGAGGGAATATAGGGCTGTGATTGTTATATTTAGTCCTATTAGGATTATTGTGAAGTTTGATCATGAGAAAGATGATAGTATTACAAGTAGTTCACCAATTAGGTTAATTGTTGGGGGTAGAGCTAGGTTGGTTAGGCTTGCCATTAGTCATCATGCTGCTATTAGTGGAAGAAGAGTTTGTAGTCCGCGTGCTAAGATTATTGTTCGACTGTGAATTCGTTCATAATTCGAGTTGGCTAGGCAGAATAATATTGAAGATGTTAGGCCATGAGCGATTATTAGGGCTGTTGCTCCTATGTAACTTCATGGTGTTTGAATTATGATAGCTGTAATAACTAATGCTATGTGGCTTACTGATGAATAAGCAATTAGTGATTTTAGGTCTGTTTGTCGTAAGCAAATTGAGCTTGTTATAATTATACCTCATAATGAGAGAGCTAAAAATGGGTAGGCTATAAAACTTGTATATGGAGATAAAATTATTGTAATTCGTATTATGCCGTAGCCTCCTAGTTTTAGTAGAATTGCTGCTAACACTATTGATCCTGCAATTGGAGCTTCTACGTGCGCCTTTGGTAGTCATAGGTGGAGTCCATATAAAGGTATTTTTACTATGAATGCTATGATACAAGCTAGTCAAAGTAGGCTTGAGGATCATTTATTTGGTAATGGGGTGGAAAGTAGTTGTATAATTGTTAGGTTTAATGATCCTATAGTGTTTTGTAAATGTGTAAGTGCTACTAGAAGTGGTAAAGAGCCTACTAGAGTATAAAATAAGAAATATATCCCGGCATTTAATCGTTCTGTCTGGTTTCCTCATCGTGTAATAATAATTAAGGTTGGTACTAGTGTAGCTTCAAATAAAATATAAAATAGGATAAGTTCTGTTGCCGTAAATGTTATTACTAAGAAGATTTGTAGAAGAATAAGTATTGAGATATATAGTTTCTTTCGAATAATATGTTCGTTTAATAAGTGAAATTGACTAGCTATTAGTATTAGGGGTAATAGTCATGTTGTTAAGATTAGTAGTGGGGTTGATAGGGAGTCTGAGAAGAAAATAGTAGAAAAATTAATACTATTATCATTTGGTTGATTAAGGTATTGTAGGCTTGATAGGCTAATTAATAGACTATATATTGTTGTGTTAATTCAGATTAAATTGTTATTTGATAGTCAGGTTAATGGAAGTAGTATAACAGTTGGTATAATAATTTTTAACATTGAAGGAGGTTTAGGTTTTGTACGTAATCTACGCCATATGTATTTGATACTATTACAAGGAGTGAGAGGCCAATGGCTGCTTCGCATGCAGCGAATACTAGAAGGATAATAGGAATTATGCTAGCTAGAGTGAAGTGAAGATTTAAAATTATAATGGTGCCTAAGATAAATAAAGATAATATTATACCTTCCAAACATAGCAGGGAAGATATAAGATGTGATCGATATATTAATAGACCTAGTAAGGAGGTTGAGAATGCAATTATAATATTTATATACACTAAAGACATTTGATAATTATGGAAGTAACCACAATCTAGTGAGTCGAAATCACTTGTTTTGTTTAAACTAATTATCAATTCTGTTCATTCTAGGCCTTTTTGGGTTCATTCATAGGCTAAGCTTAGTGCTAGAAGGGTGATTAGGATTAGTGCTATTATAAGGACTGTTTTTACGTCATTTGTTTGTGATGCTCATGGGAGTGGTAGAAGTAATGCAATTTCTAAATCAAATAGTAGAAATGTAATTGCTACAAGAAAAAATTTTATTGAGAATGGGAGTCGGGCTGATCCTATTGGGTCAAATCCGCATTCATAAGGACTTGATTTTTCTGCATATGTGTTTAGTTGTGGCAGTCAAAATGCGATTAGAACTAGGATGGAAGATAGAAGTGTATTTACTGTAATTGTTAATAGTATGTTAATTACTCTTTCTTGGATTTTACCAAGACTAGCTGATTGGAAGTCAGCTGTACTGATTGATACTAAAAGAATATGAGCCTCATCAGTAAATGGATACATAAAGGAATAGTCAAACTACGTCAACGAAGTGTCAGTATCAAGCGGCTGCTTCAAATCCGAAATGATGTTTTGATGTGAAGTGAAATTTTAGTTGGCGGATGAAGCATACTGTTAGGAAGGTTGTTCCAATAATTACGTGGAATCCGTGGAAACCTGTTGCTATAAAAAATGTAGATCCGTAGACTCCATCTGAAATAGTAAATGGTGCTTCATAGTATTCTGCTGCTTGAAGAACAGTGAAGTATACTCCTAAGGCAATAGTAATAAAAAGTGCTTGAATTATATGTTTTCGGTTCCCTTCTATTAGGCTATGGTGAGCTCAGGTAATAGAAACTCCTGAGGCTAAAAGTACTGAGGTATTAAGTAGTGGGACTTCTAGTGGATTTAAGGGGTGAATTCCAGCTGGTGGTCAAAATCCTCCTAATTCGTGGGTGGGGGCTAGGCTTGAGTGGTAAAAGGCTCAGAAGAATCCGGCGAAGAAGAATACTTCTGAGATAATAAATAGGATTATACCATATCGGAGTCCTTTTTGAACAATGGGGGTGTGATGTCCTTGAAATGTTCCTTCTCGGATAATATCTCGTCATCATTGATATATAGTTAGTGAGTTTCCTAAAAGTCCTATGCATAAGAGGGTTGTTGAATTAAAATGGAATCATATTACTAAGCCGGAGGTTAATAGTAGGGCTGATAGAGCTCCTGTAAGTGGTCATGGACTTGGGTTTACTATGTGATATGCGTGTGTTTGGTGTGTCATTAGGTATTGTCATGTAAGTATAGGCTTACCAATAGTGTGAAGACATATGCTTGAATTAGTGCTACAGCAAATTCTAAAATGGTTAATAACACTAAAATAATAAATGTAATAAAGGCTGTGGCCGTGCTAATGCTTATTAAGGCTAGTGTGGCTCCTCCGATTAAGTGAATTAGTAGGTGGCCTGCAGTGATGTTGGCTGTGAGTCGTACGGCTAGTGCTATTGGTTGAATAAATAGGCTGATAGTTTCGATAATAATTAGTATGGGGATTAATGGTAAAGGAGTTCCTTGTGGTAAGAAATGGGCTAGTGACGCTTTTGTTTTATATCGAAAGCCAGTGATTACAGTGCCTGCCCATAGGGGGATGGCTATTCCAAGGTTCATTGAAAGTTGGGTAGTTGGTGTAAAAGAATGTGGTAGGAGTCCTAGTAAATTTGTTGACCCAATAAATAGAATTAGAGATATAAGTATAAGGGCTCATGTTTGTCCTTTTGGATTATGAATAGACATTATCTGCTTTGATGTTAGTTGAATTAATCATTGTTGAAGAGAAATTAATCGATTATTGACTAATCGGTTAGGTGTAGGAAATATAATGCTGGGAAATATAATAATTAAGATAACAATAGGAAGACCTATTATTGTAGGGGTAATGAAAGAGGCGAATAGATTTTCGTTCATTTTGTTTCTCAAGGGGTGTTTTGTTTTAGTGATTTAAGGGATTTTGGTTCTGGATTTGCTGGGTAAATATGTTTAGAGATTTTTAATTGAAATAGAATAAATAGGGTTGTGATAGTTGCTAAAATAGTAATAAATCATGTTGATGTGTCTAGTTGTGGCATATCATTAAGGAGAGGTTTGAGCTCCCAATCTTTAACTTAAAAGGTTAACGCTTGAAGTTAGCTTCTTAATGACTTTATAATATGGATGAAGATCATTTTTCGAAATATTTTAGAGGTACTATTTCTAGAACAATAGGTATAAAGCTATGATTTGATCCACAAATCTCTGAACATTGTCCGTAATATAAGCCGGGTCGGGTTGATAGTAAGGTTGTTTGATTTAGTCGTCCTGGGATGGCGTCTGTTTTTAATCCTAGTGACGGTACGGCTCATGCATGTAGAACATCTTCAGATGAAATTAATATTCGAATGGTTATTTCTATTGGTAGTACAACTCGATTATCAACTTCTAATAATCGCAGCTCTCCAGGTTTTAGGTCTGTAGTTGGTACTATGTATGAGTCAAATGTTAGGTCTTCGTAATCAGTATATTCATAGCTTCAATATCATTGGTGACCCATTGTTTTAACTGTTAAGGATGGGTTATTAATTTCATCTATTATATACAAAATTCGTAATGATGGGAGAGCAATTATAATTAGGATAATAGCCGGTAGGATGGTCCAAATAGTTTCCACTTCTTGTGCATCTATTGTGCTTGTATGTGTTAATTTTGTTGTAAGTATAAGTGAAATAATATAAAGTACTAAAGAGCTGATTAAGAAGGCGATTATAAGTGCGTGATCATGGAAATGTAATAGTTCTTCTATAATTGGTGATGTTGCGTCTTGAAAACCAAGTTGAAATGGATATGCCATAGAGATATAAAGGACTTTAACCTATAATTTAACTTTGACAAAGTTATGTAAATATTTTACTAATATCTCACTCGTAGAGAAAGACATAGTGGTTATGGGGTTGGCTTGAAACCAGTCTTTGGGGGTTCGAATCCTTCCTTTCTTATTTTATTTTTGGTTTACATATGTAGGCTCCTCAAATGTATGATAGGGTGGAGGGCAGCCGTGAAGTCATTCGATGTTAGTTGAAGTTAGTTCTACTGTTAGTACCTCTCGCTTTGATGCAAAGGCTTCTCAAATTATAAACACTATAAGTATAACTGCTGTTAGTGAAATAAATGATCCTATAGAGGATACCGTGTTTCATGTAGTATATGCATCTGGGTAATCTGAATAACGTCGAGGTATTCCTGATAAGCCTAGGAAGTGTTGAGGGAAGAATGTTATATTAACTCCTACGAATATGATGGCAAAGTGGATTTTTGCTCATGTTTGGTTTAATGTGTAGCCTGTAAATAGCGGGAATCAATGAACAAAACCTGCGAGGATGGCAAAGACTGCCCCTATTGATAGGACATAGTGAAAGTGGGCTACTACATAGTATGTATCATGTAGTACGATGTCTAATGAGGAGTTAGCAAGTACAATTCCTGTTAGGCCTCCTACAGTAAATAAGAAAATAAAGCCAAGGGCTCATAATATAGCTGGAGATCATTTGATGTTACCTCCGTGTAGGGTTGCTAATCAGCTAAATACTTTCACCCCAGTTGGAATAGCGATAATTATAGTTGCAGATGTAAAATAGGCACGTGTGTCAACGTCTAGTCCTACTGTAAATATATGGTGAGCTCATACGATAAAGCCTAGGAAACCAATTGATATTATAGCTCACACCATTCCTATATACCCAAATGGTTCTTTTTTACCTGAATAGTATGTTACAATGTGTGAGATAATTCCAAATCCTGGTAAAATTAAAATATAAACTTCTGGGTGACCAAAGAATCAGAATAGATGTTGATATAAGATGGGATCGCCTCCTCCTGCAGGGTCAAAGAATGTAGTATTAAGATTTCGGTCAGTTAATAGTATAGTGATACCTGCTGCTAAAACTGGAAGGGAGAGCAGTAATAGTACGGCGGTAATTATAATTGATCATACAAATAAGGGAGTTTGGTATTGGGATATTGCTGGGGGTTTTATGTTAATGATAGTTGTAATAAAATTAATTGCTCCTAAAATGGATGAAACACCAGCTAGGTGAAGAGAGAAAATAGCTAAATCTACAGAAGCTCCTGCATGGGCTAGGTTTCCTGCTAGTGGTGGATATACGGTTCATCCTGTGCCTGCTCCGGCTTCTACTGTAGATGATGCTATTAGTAGCAAGAATGACGGGGGTAGGAGTCAAAAACTTATATTATTTATACGAGGAAATGCTATATCTGGTGCTCCAATTATTAATGGGACTAATCAATTTCCGAAGCCACCTAATAAGATAGGCATTACTATAAAGAAAATTATTACGAAGGCATGGGCTGTTACGATAACATTATAAATTTGGTCATCTCCTAAGAGAGTACCTGGTTGTCCTAATTCAGCACGAATTAGCAGACTTAAAGCGGTACCAGCTATTCCTGCTCAAGCACCAAATAGTAAATATAATGTGCCGATATCTTTATGGTTTGTTGAGAATAATCAACGGTTAATGAACATAGGTAAAATGGCTGAGTAAGCATTAGACTGTAAATCTAAAGACAGAGGTTTAAGTCCTCTTTTTACCAAGCTCTGTGGTGAAATTCACATTGAATTGCAAATTCAAAGAAGCAGCTTCAATTCTGCCGGGGCTTCTCCCGCCTCTATTTTTTTTTCTTGAGGCGGGAGAAGTAGATTGAAGCCAGTTGTTTAGGGTATTTAGCTGTTAACTAAAATTTCGTGGGATCAAAGCCCTCCAATCTAGTAAGGATTTAGCTTAATTAAAGTGGTTGATTTGCATTCAATTGATGTAGGATAGAGTCTTGCAATCCTTATTTTTTTTCAGGAGTTAAGTAAATTGTACTTGCTTAGAGCTTTGAAGGCTCTTGGTCTCGCTTAACCTAAACTCCTATTCTAATATTAGAAATATTGGGGTTAATGGTAGTAGTATAATTGATAGGATAATTAATGGTGATAGGAATGGTGCCTTTTTTGTGTGTTCAAACTGTCATTTTATTTTTATGTTGTTTGTTGATGGGAATATAGTTAGTGATGTTGAGTATGTTAGTCGTATGTAGAAGTATAAGTTTAGTAGTGCTATAATTGCTATGATTGTTGGTAGAATGATGCTATTATTTTTAGTCAGTTCATTAATGATTATTCATTTTGGTATAAATCCTGATAATGGGGGAAGTCCACCTAATGATAATATTAATATAAGGATTAGTGTTGATATTAATGGGGTTTTGTTTCATAAGTGGGATAGTGAGAGGGTTGTTGTTGTTGAATTAATATATAATAGTATAAATACTGCGAGTGTCAGTATAATGTAAATTATTAGGTTGAGAACAGTTATTGTGGTATTATATGTTATAATAGCAGCTATTCATCCTATATGAGCGATAGATGAATATGCTATAATTTTTCGTAATTGCGTTTGGTTTAGTCCTCCTCAGCCTCCTACGGCAATAGATAAAATTGCTGTTGTTAATATAATGTTTGTGTTAATTGAGTGAGCGGTTTGTATTAGTACGGATAATGGGGCAATTTTTTGTCATGTGAGTAGGATTATTCCCGATGCTAATGGAATTCCTTGTGTAACTTCTGGCACTCAGAAGTGGAATGGGGCTATGCCTAGTTTTATAATGAGGGCGATTGTTATTATTATAGAGGCTATGTAATTTGTTATTTTTATAGTAGTTCATTGACCTGAAAATGTTAAGTTAATAATGATGGCTAATATAAGTAGTATTGAAGCTGTAGCTTGGGTTAGGAAATATTTTGTTGCTGCTTCTATTGAGCGTGGATTAAAATTTTTTATTAGAATGGGGGTAATGGCTAATATGTTTATTTCAAATCCAATTCAGATTAATAATCAGTGAGAGCTAATCAAGACAATTGCTGTACCTAATGCAACAGTAAATAAAATTAGGAATAGTACTAGAGGGTTTATTAGTACGGGAAGGATATAAACCAACATTTTCGGGGTATGGGCCCGATAGCTTATTTAGCTGACCTTACTATAGAATATGGTGTAATGTGGTAGCACGGAGATTTTTGAATTCTTAGGATCAGGTTCAAGTCCTGAAATTCTAGAAATAAGAGGGCTTAAACCTCTATAATTTACTCTATCAAAGTAACTCTTTTATCAGACATATTTCTTATGATTGTGGTGGGATTCCAGACAAGAATATGGGTAAGGATACGTGTCATATACAAAGTGCTAGTGTTAGTGGTAGAAAATTTTTTCATAGTAGATGTATGAGTTGGTCGTATCGGAATCGTGGATATGAGGCTCGTACTCATAGGAATGAGATGGTTAAGATTAGCGCTTTAATTGTGAAGTTAATTGAGTATAGTTCTGGTAGATAGGGGTTGTGAAATGCACCTAGAAATAGAATTGTAGTTAAGACGTTTATTATAATAATGTTTGCATATTCTGCTAGGAAAAATAGGGCAAATGGGCCTGCTGCATATTCTACATTGAATCCTGAAACTAATTCTGATTCTCCTTCTGTTAGATCAAAGGGAGCTCGGTTTGTTTCTGCTAGTGTGGAGATAAATCATATTATGGCTAATGGTCATGATGAGATTAGTAGTCAGGTATATTCTTGAGTAATAATAAGATTTGATAGTGAGAATGACCCGCTTATTAATAAGATTGATAGTAGAATAATAGCTAGTGTTACTTCGTATGAAATTGTTTGTGCTACTGCTCGTAGAGCACCAATTAATGCGTATTTTGAGTTGGAGGCTCATCCTGATCATAAGATGGAGTACACGGCTAGGCTTGATACTGCTAGTATAAATAGTACTCCTAGGTTTATGTTAATTAATGGATATGGTATTGGTAGGGGAATTCATATTGTTAGTGCTAGTGTTAGGGCTAAAATTGGGGCAATAATGAATATGGAGATCGATGAAGTTAATGGTCGTAATGGTTCTTTGGTAAATAGTTTTACAGCGTCAGCAATTGGTTGAAGTAGTCCAAATGGTCCTACGATGTTTGGGCCTTTTCGTAATTGTATATACCCTAATACTTTTCGTTCAATTAATGTGAGAAATGCTACGGCAAGAAGAATTGGTACGATTAGGGCTAGGAGGTTAATTAGGTACATGTTGTTAGGGAGAGGAATTGAACCTCTGAGTATAAAGGTTTAAGTTTTACGCAATTACCGGGCTCTGCCACCCTAACAAAGCCCTTTTCTTGGGCTGTGTTAATATAAATTACTAGATTAAGATTAAATCATCTATTAATTTTAAGGCTTTCATGTAGAGTTGGCCTTACTTCTCTTGTCCTTTCGTACTGGGAGAAGTATACAATAGATAGAAACCGACCTGGATTACTCCGGTCTGAACTCAGATCACGTAGGACTTTAATCGTTGAACAAACGAACCATTAATAGCGGCTGCACCATTGGGATGTCCTGATCCAACATCGAGGTCGTAAACCCTATTGTCGATATGAACTCTTAAATAGGATTGCGCTGTTATCCCTAGGGTAACTTGTTCCGTTGATCAAAGTTTATTGGATCAATTGTGATTTTTTACAGGTTTTGACTAGTAGGTCTAGACTAAAATCTCTCGGAGGTTAATTTATGCTCCGAAGTCACCCCAACTGAAATTGTTAACTCAGTTACAGTTATGTTGTCACCTGTCGGTAAAAAATTATTACTTTCTTGAGTTAATTAATTAAAGCTCCATAGGGTCTTCTCGTCTTATTTTGTTATCCTCGCCTCTTCACGGGGAGGTCAATTTCACTGATTGGAAGTAAGAGACAGTTAAACCCTCGTGTGGCCTTTCATACGAGTCCTTAATTAAAGAACAAATGATTATGCTACCTTTGCACGGTCAGGATACCGCGGCCGTTTAACTAATGTCACTGGGCAGGCAGTGCCTCTGATACTATTAATGCCAGAGGTGATGTTTTTGGTAAACAGGCGGGGTTTGTGTTTGCCGAGTTCCTTTTACTTCTTTTAATCTTTCCTTTGGTTTGAGCACACCTGTGTTGGGTTAACAATTTGCTAAATAAGTCTTTTATAATTGGGTTATTATTATTGGTTTGTTAACTATCAGTGGGTTATCCGATCTGATATAGGTTTGTGCAGGGAGAAATAGTTCTTGTTACTCATATTAACAGTATTTCTTCTATTTTTATATAGATTAATCCAGTTAAAGTTAGGGAGTTAGTAGTATTATTGGAATTATATAGTTTTGTTTGTTGAGCTTGAACGCTTTCTTAATTGATGGCTGCTTTTAGGCCAACTATGGTTTTTTATTGTACTTACTCTCCATTTAAGGTTGTATCCTTTATCTAAAGGGCTGTACCTCTTTAGATTAACAGTTAATCTTACATTATAAACTTTTAAGTGTTTTTTGTATAGATTAAAGTTGAACTTAAATTCGTTTACTGGATAACCAGCTATCACCAGGCTCGATAGGCTTTTCACCTCTACCTGAAAGTCTTCTCACTATTTTGCTACATAGACGAGTTTGCTCTTGTATGCTGCTCGCAGGTAGCTCGTCTGGTTTCGGGGTACTTAACTTAAGGTCTCTTTGCTAAGATTTTTCTAGTTAATTCATTATGCAAAAGGTAGAAGGGGTAATCTTTGCTATTTATTACTATAAATATCTTTCTTTCACTCGTTCCCTTACGGTACTTTTTCTATAGCTCCTATAAAATATTTCTATCTCCTATACTTTAATTGTGTAAATGTTTTATTTTACATTTGTTGTTCTAATTTTATGTTGATTTATTGGTTGGGCTAGCTTTGGTTCAAAGTGGTCATTTTAATGAAATCTTCTGGGTGTAAGCCAGATGCTTTTGATTAAGCTACACTTTGGTTAATCCAAGCACACTTTCCAGTATGCTTACCTTGTTACGACTTATCTCCTCTTGTATTTGTTACCTTTTTATTAAGTATAAATAGTTGGTGTTGGTACTTGAGGAGGGTGACGGGCGGTGTGTGCGTGCTTCATGGCCTAATTCAATTAAGCGCTCTATTCTTAATTTACTACTAAATCCTCCTTTAACCTTTCATTTCATAAAGGTTTTCGTTTAAATTATGTTCTAGAAATAGAAAATGTAGCCCATTTCTTCCCAATCCATTAGCTACACCTTGACCTAACGTTTTTATGTATATACTTGTGCTTACTATGGTTCCTTTTAAGGGTTTGCTGAAGATGGCGGTATATAGGCTGAATTAGCAAGGGTTGGTGAGGTTTATCGGGGTATATCGATTACAGAACAGGCTCCTCTAGAGGGATATAAAGCACCGCCAAGTCCTTTGAGTTTTAAGCTGTGGCTAGTAGTTCTCTGGCGAACAATCTTGTTAGTTGGATTGTCTTGGTTTAGGGCTAAGCATAGTGGGGTATCTAATCCCAGTTTGGATCTTAGCTATAGTGTAATCAGGAAATATTAAAGCCACTTTCGTAGCTTATTTTTACTTTAACTGTAGGGTTTTACACCTTAGTTAAGTCTTGGCTTTATTTTATTGTTATATCCTTTAACACTCTTTACGCCGTATGTCTATTAACTTGGGTTAATCGTATGACCGCGGTGGCTGGCACGAAATTTACCAACCCTTTGTCAGTATAACTTAGTCAAACTTTCGTTCATGGCTTAATTTTTATCACTGCTGTATCCCGTGGGGGTGTGGCTAGGCAAGGCGTCGTAAGCTACCTTATGTTTAGGTGCACTTGATGCCAACTCCTTTGAGTCATTTATAATTTAATGACTTGAAGGGTATTCTCACTGGTATGCGGAGGCTTGCATGTGTAATTTTACTGACAGCTAATAGAAAGGCTGGGACCAAACCTTTTTGTGTTTATGGAATCGTGAGATTCATCTAGGCATTTTCAGTGCCTTGCTTTGATAGTTTAAGCTACATTAAC